TTCTTTTCTGTTCAATAAAAAAAAATGAACAATTATAAATTATAATTCTATAGGGTTTAATAAAAATTAAATAAATCTTTTGATAAAATTGCTATGCTTAGTGTGTGACTCGTTGGTTTTTTGAGGGTTAGTATAAAAACCAGCCCCATAGTATAAACAAATAACTATAGAAGTAATAACCAACTCATCACTTCGTATTATCTGGATCCAAAGAACCAGTCAAGATATGATATATTGTTCATATTGTTGTAGCAACTGAAATCTTTTTTATTATTTATTAAAAAATCTGCTTCTAAATTGTTAATAATAAAAAAAAGAAAGGGTATGGATAAATGGAAGGATGAGAGGAAGAAAGAAAATATTGATGATATATAATTCCAATATGTAAGGTCTATGAGTCATCTCATAAAAAATCTGTGTAATAAAGCATCAATACGGATTCATCATTAAATGGATCTGCTCATCGAACAAAAAATAAAGAGCTTCGAGCCAATAAAGACTAAGAATATTGACTCAAGAACTAATAGCTCCATTGTAGAATTCAGACCTAACCATTAAATAAGAAGCGATGGGAACGACGGAACCTGTGAATTCAAAAGATTCTATGAAAATGAATTTGAATGATTCATTGATCGGGATGGCGGAACCGACCAGAGACCCATTCATCTATTCGGAAAAGTTATGAACGAATGATAGAACTGAAATAGAAATGGAAAGAGTAAATATTCGCCCGCGAAAACTTTATTTTCTTGGATTGCTAAATTTGGGTCAATCCAATACGATAAAGAGTAAAACAAAAAAAAGATTCCTTTTAACATTCTAATATCGATAAATAGAAGAAAAAATAGTTTAGTTATAGTTATTAATATATATATATTATAATTTCATTATTATTATTATATATATCTATACAAACAAAATAGACAAATCAAGATATACAAATTAATAAGATTTGATCTAGATTAAACGAAATCCATGATTCAGTTATTAAAATTAAATATAAATACATCTATGCATAATATTATATCTGAATAGAATTCAAATTGAACTCAAAATCTTTAGTTTGAATTTATTTTATTCGCGAGGAGCTGGATGAGAAGAAACTCTCACGTCCGGTTCTGTAGTAGAGATGGAATTCAAAACAAACCATCAACTATAACCCCAAAAGAACCAGATTCCGTAAACAACATAGAGGAAGAATGAAGGGAATATCTTATCGAGGTAATACTATTTGTTTTGGTAAATACGCTCTTCAGGCACTTGAACCCGCTTGGATCACATCTAGACAAATAGAAGCAGGTCGACGAGCAATGACACGAAATGCACGTCGCGGTGGAAAAATATGGGTTCGTATATTTCCAGATAAACCGGTTACAGTAAGACCCGCAGAAACACGTATGGGTTCAGGTAAAGGCTCTCCCGAATATTGGGTAGCGGTTGTTAAACCAGGTCGAATCCTTTATGAAATGGGTGGAGTAACAGAAACTATAGCCAGAAGGGCTATTTCAATAGCAGCGTCCAAAATGCCTATACGAGCTCAATTTATCATTTTGGGATAAAAAAGAAATAGGCCTTACTTAAAAACTTAAAAATAGTGGGTGCAGGTTTCTTTTTTTGGACAAATAATATTTCTTTTTTTCTTCGACCTTTGTATTGTAAAAAACAGATAAAAAAATGATATGATTCAACCTCAAACCCATTTGAATGTAGCAGATAACAGCGGGGCTCGAGAATTGATGTGTATTCGAATCATAGGAGCTAGCAATCGTCGATATGCTCATATTGGTGACGTTATTGTTGCTGTGATCAAAGACGCAGTTCCAAACATGCCTCTAGAAAGATCAGAAGTGGTCAGAGCTGTAATTGTCCGTACTTGTAAAGAACTTAAACGTGACAACGGTATGATAATACGATATGATGACAATGCTGCAGTTGTGATTGATCAAGAAGGAAATCCAAAAGGAACTCGAGTTTTTGGTGCGATTGCCCGAGAATTGAGACAGTTCAATTTTACTAAAATAGTTTCATTAGCTCCCGAGGTATTATAAAATAAGACCACGATATGGTTATAGTAGGGTATTTAAAAGAAATAGATTAAGATTCATTTAGTAGATTTTCTCTCACGTATATACCTTTCAAAATGAATATTTATAAACAAACACGTAAAAAAAAAAAAAAAAAAAGAAAAACATGTTGATTATATCGAAATTTGGAGGCACCAATAATTTTAATTAATCATGAGTAGTGATACTATTGCTGACATAATAACTTCTATACGAAATGCCGATATGTATAGAAAAAGCGTGGTTCGAGTAGCATCTACTAATATCAGCCAAAGTATTGTTAAAATACTTTTACGAGAGGGTTTTCTCGAAAATGTGAGAAAACATCGAGAGAACAACAAATATTTTTTGGTTTTAACCCTACGACATAGAAGGAATAGGAAAAGGACTTATAGAAATCTTTTAAATTTAAAACGGATAAGTCGGCCGGGTCTACGAATCTATTCTAACTATCAAAGAATTCCTAGAATTTTAGGTGGGATGGGGGTTGTAATTCTTTCTACTTCTCGAGGTATAATGACAGACCGAGAGGCTCGACTAGAAAGAATAGGCGGAGAAATTTTGTGTTATATATGGTAATCTTTCTAATATCCGATATGAAACTTCTTTTTTGTGAAAAAGAAAAGAGAAGGGGTGGGTTCTCTAATAGGGTTCTTCCTCCACTAGTTGATACTTCAAGGGGGTTTTACCTGGAATGAAAGAACAAAAATGGATTCATGAAGGTTTAATTACTGAATCGCTTCCCAACGGTATGTTCCGGGTTCGTTTAGATAATGAAGATATGATTCTAGGTTATGTTTCAGGAAAGATCCGACGTAGTTTTATACGGATACTGCCAGGAGATAGAGTAAAAATTGAAGTAAGTCGTTATGATTCAACCAGAGGTCGTATAATTTATCGACTCCGCAACAAAGATTCGAAAGATTAGGTGTTTTTTAACTTCACCGTTTCTTTCGTAGGAATACGATTCGAAATCGAAAATTTCAAGAAACTTATTTTCTTCCAAAAAGTGGATTCAAAATTAAAGTAAGGAGTGGCAAATATGAAAATAAGAGCTTCTGTTCGTAAAATTTGTGAAAAATGTCGACTAATCCGTCGTCGGGGACGAATTATAGTAATTTGTTCCAACCCAAGACATAAACAAAGACAAGGATAATCAAACTCGTTAAAGACCTGATATACAAATAGGGAATCTGTTTTGACATGAAATGGATATATCCATATATCTCTGACTCAAATTTATGAGATCATAAAATATGGCAAAAGCTATACCGAAAAAGGGTTCGCGTGGACGTATTGGTTCACGTAAGAGTACACGTAAAATACCAAAGGGGGTTATTCATATTCAAGCAAGTTTCAATAATACCATTGTGACTGTTACAGATGTACGCGGGCGGGTGGTTTCTTGGTCCTCTGCCGGTACTTGTGGCTTCGGAGGTACAAGAAGAGGGACGCCGTTTGCTGCTCAAACCGCAGCGGCAAATGCTATTCGTGCAGTAGTAGATCAAGGTATGCAACGAGCAGAAGTCATGATTAAAGGTCCAGGTCTCGGAAGAGACGCAGCATTACGAGCTATTCGCAGAAGTGGTATACTATTAACTTTCGTACGGGATGTAACCCCTATGCCACATAATGGCTGTAGACCCCCGAAAAAAAGACGTGTGTAGAAATAAAAAAGGAAGATATTTCAATAGTAAGAGAAACAAGAGAAATAAATGATTCAATGATCTGATCAAATAATATTATTATGGTTCGAGAGAAAATAACAGTATCTACTCGGACACTACAGTGGAAGTGTGTTGAATCAGCAGCAGACAGTAAGCGTCTTTTTTATGGGCGCTTTATTCTGTCTCCGCTTATGAAAGGTCAAGCAGACACAATAGGCATTGCGATGCGAAGGGCTTTGCTTGGAGAAATCGAAGGAACATGTATCACACGCGCAAAATCTGAGAAAATATCACACGAATATTCTACGATAACGGGTATTCAAGAATCAGTACATGAAATTTTAATGAATTTGAAAGAAATCATATTGAGAAGTAATCTCTATGGAACTTGTGAGGCGTCTATTTGTGTCAGAGGCCCTGGATATGTAACTGCTCAAGATATCATCTTACCGCCTTATGTAGAAATCGTCGATAATACACAGCATATAGCTAGCTTGACAGAACCCATTGAGTTGGTTATTGGATTACAAATAGAGAAGAATCGCGGATATCTTATAAAAGCGCCAAATACCTTTCAAGATGGAAGTTATCCTATAGATCCTGTATTCATGCCTGTTCGAAATGCGAATCATAGTATTCATTCTTATGAAAATGGTAACAAAGAAATACTATTTCTCGAAATATGGACAAATGGAAGTTTAACTCCTAAAGAAGCACTTCACGAAGCCTCCCGGAATTTGATTGATTTATTGATTCCCTTTTTACATACCAAAGAAGAAAATCTAAATTTAGAGGACAATCAACACATGTTTCCTTTACCCCCTTTTACCTTTTATGATAAATTGGCTAAACTAACAAAAAATAAAAAAAAAATGGCGTTGAAATCGATTTTTATTGACCAATCAGAATTGCCTCCCAGGATCTATAATTGTCTCAAAAGGTCCAATATATATACATTGTTGGACCTTTTGAATAACAGCCAAGAAGATCTTATGAAAATGGAGCATTTTCGCATAGAAGATGTCAAACAAATTTTAGGGATTCTAGAAAAAAATTTCGTAATTGATTTACCGAAAAATAAGTTTTAAATCCATTGGATTTTTTCATTTTTTTTTTAGAAAAAGGCCAAATTAAAGGGTTTTGAATATTTAGGACAATTCATATATATATTCGGAATCAGCATAGATTCATAATTTAATTGAATAGATGTATCTAGGGAGAATTCACTTTGAAGCGACTGTTCCCTAGATACATACGTCGTGATATTTTA